ACTAAACAACAAGTTTTATTTTTACAAGGTATATATATATAATAAACAACATTAAATTTGTATAATACCTATTAGACATACCTCGAACAGGACTATTTTTATACTCTCTAACTCTATTGCGCCGTGTATATAATACACTCTAAACATCCATCTAGCATATAGTATGATATCTAAATGAGCTGAGAACCATTCAGAACTTAATAAAGAGACTACATACAACTACAAGAATAAGACCCTCATCAACACACAACAATATAAATTRTATAAAAAGAATCTGAAAGAATTAGTACCACAATAAACAACAGGAGATATATATATGAATTTTAATTACATGTCTATAATACACATATATATATATATATACTTTCAGAATCTCTTTTTGAACCTCAATAATAATTAAGTTAGGAAATGCTCCTCTAACCCCCCCTTTTAAATTTACATTTTTATTAAAAAAAATAAATTGGATCAGCACAAGTTTCTATACACTGTTTTTTGTCATACCTCAAATTTCGTGTTTTATAAGAAAGAAAAGTAAAAATGTATCGACATGATATTAACAAAATTGAAGTTATGACCCGAAACCCTTTCCACCTCGTTGAATACAGACCATGGCCTCTAACGGGGTCTCTAGGTGCCATATTTTTAACATTAGGATTAACGGCATGATTCCATAATCATGGAATTATTACTATATGTATTGGCTTATTCTTAGTTATTATAACAATATTCCAATGATGACGGGATATTATCCGAGAAAGTACTTTTCAAGGATATCACACTCTCAAAGTTTCACTAGGGATACGAATAGGTATAATTCTTTTTATTACGTCAGAAGTTTGTTTTTTCTTTGCATTCTTCTGGGCATATTTTCATAGAAGCCTTGCCCCAAACACCGAAGTAGGTGCTTGTTGACCACCTATTTATATTCAACCTTTAAATCCTTTTCAAGTTCCTCTTCTCAAYACTGCTATTTTGTTAGCATCGGGTGTTACTGTTACTTGAGCTCATCATTCCTTAATGAGGGGTAATCATAAAGAAGTAACTCAATCTATACTGCTAACAATTATTCTAGGTATATATTTCACCGTTCTTCAAGCCCAAGAATATTTAGAAACTTCATTCTCTATTTCTGATAGAATTTATGGTTCTACTTTTTTTGTAGCTACAGGATTTCATGGACTACACGTTATTATTGGTTCACTTTTTCTCCTTACCTGCTTATTACGAATTATATACCATCATTTCTCTACCAATCATCACTTCGGTTTTGAGGCTGCTGCTTGATACTGACATTTCGTAGATGTAGTATGGCTCATTCTTTATACATGCATCTACTGATGAGGATCTTAGATTGCTGGGTATTATACTTTATATAGAAGATATGATTTGCAATCATAAAGAAAGGATATACCTTTAATACCAGAAACCAGTGAAAAGCCAAACAGAGGCATTTAACTGTTAATTAAAAAACTGTAATATTTATTACTTCACTGGCAACACTGCGCCGGAATGAACGGATTATATTGATGTTATAAATTATAAGGATTAACCTTCTGTGTTTATGCTCACCATTATAATATATCTAGTTATCTTATCTTTAGTAAATATAGCTCTCCTTTTTATTGGATTAACAATCAATAAACGGACTTACATAGACCGAGAGAAAAATTCTCCATTTGAATGCGGTTTCGACCCTTCTATTCATACCCGAGCTCCTTTCTCTATACGATTTTTTCTTTTAGCAGTAATTTTTCTTATCTTTGATGTAGAAATTATTCTTCTTATACCACTAACAATAAATATCATAACCTCTAACACACACTGACCTATAACTAGCTCTATCTTTTTCTTAGTAATTTTATTATTAGGTCTTTTTCATGAGTGAAATCAAGGATCTTTAGATTGAATAAAATAAAATAATAATATTATACACTAACTTTAACACTTATTTGTAGTTATATGCGATGAATATTCTCTACAAACCATAAAGATATTGGAACTCTTTATTTTATCTTTGGTATCTGGTCGGGATTATTAGGTACTTCACTTAGACTAATAATTCGAACTGAATTGGGACAACCTGGCTCTCTTTTAAATGATGATCAACTTTACAACGTAGTAGTTACTGCTCATGGGTTTATTATAATTTTTTTCATAGTTATACCTATTATAATTGGGGGATTTGGTAATTGACTAGTTCCTCTTATATTAGGAGCTCCAGATATAGCTTTTCCTCGAATGAATAATATAAGATTTTGATTGCTTCCTCCCTCTTTAACATTACTTTTAGCTTCTTCTGCTGTAGAAAGAGGAGCTGGTACTGGATGAACCGTATACCCTCCTTTATCAAGTAACCTTTCTCATGCAGGCCCCTCCGTGGATTTAGCCATTTTTTCACTTCATCTTGCGGGTATTTCTTCTATTTTAGGGGCTATTAACTTTATTACAACAATTCTTAATATACGATGAGAAGGACTTCAAATAGAACGACTACCATTATTTGCTTGGTCTGTTTTTATTACTGCAATTTTGTTGCTACTTTCTTTACCTGTTTTAGCTGGAGCTATTACAATACTCCTTACTGACCGTAATTTTAATACAACTTTCTTTGATCCTAGAGGAGGAGGTGACCCTATTTTATATCAACACCTATTCTGATTTTTTGGTCATCCAGAAGTCTATATTTTGATTCTTCCTGCCTTCGGTATTATTTCACATATTGTATCACATCACTCTTTCAAAAAAGAGATTTTTGGAGCCCTAGGAATAATTTATGCTATACTTTCCATTGGTTTATTAGGTTTTATTGTATGAGCTCATCATATATTTACAGTAGGTATAGATGTTGATACACGAGCATACTTTACATCTGCGACGATAATTATTGCTATTCCAACTGGAATTAAGGTATTTAGATGGTTAGCTACTATTTATGGGTCTCCTATTAAATACAATACACCTATGCTCTGGGCATTAGGTTTTATTTTTCTATTTACTGTAGGGGGACTAACTGGTATTGTTTTATCTAATTCATCCTTAGATATTATAATACATGACACCTACTACGTTGTAGCTCATTTCCATTATGTCTTATCTATAGGGGCTGTATTTGCTTTATTTGGAGGATTTAACCATTGATACCCCCTTTTAACAGGATTAAGTCTTAATCAACAATGAACTAAAGCTCACTTCATAACAATATTTATTGGTGTAAATTTAACATTTTTTCCGCAACACTTTTTAGGTTTAGCTGGAATGCCTCGGCGTTATTCAGATTACCCTGACTGTTACACTAAATGGAATATAGTTTCTTCAATAGGATCTATAATTTCATTAACCAGAGTGTTATTTTTTATTTTTATTGTATGGGAAAGTCTTATTTCTCAACGAACAATTATTTGATCTAATCATCTTACTACTTCTCTAGAATGAGATAATCGACTGCCTGTTGACTTTCACAGTCTACCAGAGACGGGAGCTATTTATACTTAATACTTATGACCTACTGAGGACAACTAGGATTTCAAGACGCTTGTTCTCCTTTAATAGAACAAATTATTTTTTTTCATGATCATGCTATATTTGCTATTATCATAGTTCTTACTATAGTAATATATATATCTATAATCCTTATAACTAATAAATTCTCATGTTTTAATATCACTGAAAGACAGAAAATCGAAACTATTTGAACTGTAGCACCTGCTCTTATTCTTTTATTTTTGGCTCTTCCATCCCTTCGTCTGTTATATTTACTAGACGAAACCAACCATCCTCTGATTACAATTAAAACTATAGGGCATCAATGATACTGAAGATATGAATATTCAGACTTTCTAGATATTGAATTTGATTCCTATATAATCCCTACTAATGAATTAGAATTGGGTAATTTTCGTCTGTTGGAGACAGATCATCATTTAATTCTACCTATAAAAACTAATACACGAATTATTGTATCTTCTGCAGATGTAATTCACTCATGAACAGTACCTTCTTTAGGAGTTAAAGTAGATGCTATCCCTGGACGGTTAAATCAACTAATATTATACCCTAGTCGTCCTGGGCTTTTCTATGGTCAATGCTCAGAAATCTGCGGGGCAAACCATTCATTTATACCTATTACATTGGAAATTGTAAATATAAAATATTTTATTAACTGATTAAATTTAATAAATGAATAAGAAGTTAGTTAATTTATAACATAAAATTGTCAATTTTAAATTACTACAAATTTTAGTACTTCTTATATGCCTCAATTATCTCCTATTAATTGATTATTCTTATTCACGATATTTTGATCTGTAATATTTATTAATACGTCTGTTATATGATGAAATACTAATAACCTTTATACTATTAATAAGACCTTAAAAACTAATATAAATATTAGATACAAATGATAAAATGATGGTAGACATTTTTTCCTCTTTTGATGACCACAACTCAACTATTTTCTCAGCTCATCTTATAACCTGAATCATCTCTATATGATCTTTATTTTTTATTAATTCATCTTACTGAATTAATCCATCTAACCTTACTAGAGTGATATCACTCCCTAAGCAAACTATCAATATTCAAGCTACTCGTTCCTACAGTATAAACTTAGGAGGTTTTACACTATTAATTTCATCTTTATTTATTACCATTATTAATTTCAACATATTAGGGTTAATACCTTATGTATTTAGAACCACGAGACATCTAGCAATAACTTTCTCTCTTGCCTTACCCCTTTGATTTTCATTGATCCTGTCATCATATTTTAATAACCCATACTCCAGTTTAGCTTTTATATTACCTTTAGGAACGCCCACTTTCTTAATCCCTTTTTTACCTATTATCGAGACCCTAAGGATCCTAGTACGCCCAATTACCCTTTCTATCCGATTAGCTGCTAATATTAGAGCGGGTCATATCATTTTAACCCTTATTGGAGACTACTTAACCATTACAATATTAGCTAATAATTATATAGTTACAAGACTTGTTATACTAGTTCAGATTGGTTATTTTATCTTTGAGATCGGTATTGGTATTATTCAAGGTTACATTTTCTCCTTACTAATTACATTATATACAGATGATCATCAGTAGATAAAAAGATATACAGGTATAGTTACATATGTTTAAAGGTAATTTACCACTTCAACAACTTCAACGTTGCGCTCTTTATTTAAGCTATTTAAACATTCACAATTTCAATCAAGATTAATTAAATCTAATTATTTTCCCAATGTAAGTGAGATACATTACTTATGTTAAATCTTGTAATCATTCCAGGAACAGCTTCCACTACTCCTACTGTGTTACGACTTATCTTATTTCCCAACAAGAGCGACGGGCGATATGTACACGTTATAAAACCTAATTCATTAAGACTCACTATTTATTTAGTCTTTATTACTACCAAGTCCACCTTCATAAATTGATTACACAACTTAATTTGATATGAATATTACAAATTGTAGCTCACTATAGCCTTTTTCATTAGCTGCATTTTGACTTGACATTACAACTCATACATTATTAAGTTTTTTACCAAAGTTTTTACAAAATAAACTGACGACAGCAATACACAAACTGTTATAAATTCAAGAAAAAGTAAGTATAAATTGAGGATTATCAAATTAACAAGCAAGCTCCCCTGGGAGGATATATAACACCGCCAAGCCTTTTAAGTTTTAAACAACCATAAGAAATTATATACTTATTCCTGTTCGTACTACCTAAGTAAAAAAATTTTTAAAATAAAGAATAGTAGGGTCTCTAATCCTAGTTTTGAGCTCTTATTTTCAAAGAATTTTTTTAGAATAATATAATTAATAGAAACAATTTAAATTTTACCTACAATTACCTCTCTCATTAATTCTAACTAATTTTGCAATTAATACTTTATTTTATACTATCTTAATATAAATTTAAAGCATTGGTATAACCGCAGCTGCTGGCACCAATTTAACCGCTTTTTAATACAATAACTATATCAAACTCTCATTCATTGTATAAATATAAATACTGCGTAGCCTAATATTACCATCTTAGTTAGATACTAACAATAATGCCGCTATTAAAAATATTTTAAACCTTTTTAATATAAGCTCTTTAGACAAATCGATTTATACAAACCTAACATGTATATACTTAGTAATAATTTATATAATAACCAAAGCCAAATTAATAATAAAGAAATATATAATTATTTATTTTCGGGGTATGAACCCAACAGCTTTCCTTAGCTTACTTTATTAAGTCTTAACACAATTTTTTGCTTCTCAAAGTTTGCAACTTCACATTTTTAAATAAACTATAAGACCATACTACACAAGAAGGATATGAACCTTCCCCTTAAACTTCAAAAATTTACGTGCCAATACACCATAATGTATAAACAACAAGTTTTATTTTTACAAGGTATATATATATAATAAACAACATTAAATTTGTATAATACCTATTAGACATACCTCGAACAGGACTATTTTTATACTCTCTAACTCTATTGCGCCGTGTATATAATACACTCTAAACATCCATCTAGCATATAGTATGATATCTAAATGAGCTGAGAACCATTCAGAACTTAATAAAGAGACTACATACAACTACAAGAATAAGACCCTCATCAACACACAACAATATAAATTRTATAAAAAGAATCTGAAAGAATTAGTACCACAATAAACAACAGGAGATATATATATGAATTTTAATTACATGTCTATAATACACATATATATATATATATACTTTCAGAATCTCTTTTTGAACCTCAATAATAATTAAGTTAGGAAATGCTCCTCTAACCCCCCCTTTTAAATTTACATTTTTATTAAAAAAAATAAATTGGATCAGCACAAGTTTCTATACACTGTTTTTTGTCATACCTCAAATTTCGTGTTTTATAAGAAAGAAAAGTAAAAATGTATCGACATGATATTAACAAAATTGAAGTTATGACCCGAAACCCTTTCCACCTCGTTGAATACAGACCATGGCCTCTAACGGGGTCTCTAGGTGCCATATTTTTAACATTAGGATTAACGGCATGATTCCATAATCATGGAATTATTACTATATGTATTGGCTTATTCTTAGTTATTATAACAATATTCCAATGATGACGGGATATTATCCGAGAAAGTACTTTTCAAGGATATCACACTCTCAAAGTTTCACTAGGGATACGAATAGGTATAATTCTTTTTATTACGTCAGAAGTTTGTTTTTTCTTTGCATTCTTCTGGGCATATTTTCATAGAAGCCTTGCCCCAAACACCGAAGTAGGTGCTTGTTGACCACCTATTTATATTCAACCTTTAAATCCTTTTCAAGTTCCTCTTCTCAAYACTGCTATTTTGTTAGCATCGGGTGTTACTGTTACTTGAGCTCATCATTCCTTAATGAGGGGTAATCATAAAGAAGTAACTCAATCTATACTGCTAACAATTATTCTAGGTATATATTTCACCGTTCTTCAAGCCCAAGAATATTTAGAAACTTCATTCTCTATTTCTGATAGAATTTATGGTTCTACTTTTTTTGTAGCTACAGGATTTCATGGACTACACGTTATTATTGGTTCACTTTTTCTCCTTACCTGCTTATTACGAATTATATACCATCATTTCTCTACCAATCATCACTTCGGTTTTGAGGCTGCTGCTTGATACTGACATTTCGTAGATGTAGTATGGCTCATTCTTTATACATGCATCTACTGATGAGGATCTTAGATTATTACTACACTCTATATAATTTATTAAGTGGCCGAAGTATAAGCACTAGACTTTTAATCTAGATAATGATTTAAAGAATAATCCTTAATAAATAAGAAATGATTTAATCATATATGATTTCGGCTCATACCTAAGATGTAATTACATCCTTATTTATAATATTAATAAAGGTAATTAGGAATAAAATAAGGCTGCTAACTTTATTTTGAGCAACTCGAAACTGTTCTACCTTTTATGAACAATAAATTTTTCCCTTCTAATTTTCTATTTATTATAATTATACTGATAGGTACACTATTTACCTTATCTTCGTCCCACTGACTAACTATATGGATAGGTCTTGAACTTAACCTTATGGGATTTTTACCATTAATAAATATTAAAGGAAAAACATTAGAAGCTGAGTCTTCAATAAAATACTTTATTATTCAAAGTCTTAGTTCTAGTTTGCTTATTATAGCTTCTATTATAATATATTACTTTACATTATCTTGATATTCTATATTTTCAAATACCTTAATCTCTATCCTAATTATTTTTTCTTTAACACTTAAATTAGGAGGAGCCCCTCTTCATTTCTGATTACCTAGAATTACAAAGAAAATAGCTTGGCTAACTCTTTTTTTGTTACTAACTTGACAAAAATTAGCTCCTCTTTTGATGATAACACTAATAAACTCTAACACTCTTATCATTACAACAATTTCTATTATTTCAACTATCGTAGGCAGTTTAATAGCTCTTAACCAGACGAATTTACAACTTATTATTACCTACTCCTCAATTTCTCACCTTGGATGAATACTATCATCCATTACTTTTAATAATTCGATCACCTTAGTCTATTTCTTCAATTATGTTCTTATTTCTATTCCTTTACTAAATATACTAAGTAAGACGTCAGGAGATCACTTATTTATACTTACGCAAAAGAATAATATAAATAATTTAATTATTGTATCCTTAATCCTATCACTAGCTGGTCTTCCACCTCTTTTGGGTTTTATATCTAAATTTATTATTCTTCTATCATTAATTCAGAACAATATAATTATTTTGACTATTATTATATTCTTGGGTACCCTTATTAGGCTTTATTTTTATCTTAACCTATCCTTAATAATAATGATTAAATCATACATAATACTAAGCACAAAAAAAGCAGACGTAAAACATAACTTAATTTTATCTACTAATGTGTTAAGATCCTTAGTATTTTTCCCTTTTATAATAATACTCATTAAATATGCGATGAATATTCTCTACAAACCATAAAGATATTGGAACTCTTTATTTTATCTTTGGTATCTGGTCGGGATTATTAGGTACTTCACTTAGACTAATAATTCGAACTGAATTGGGACAACCTGGCTCTCTTTTAAATGATGATCAACTTTACAACGTAGTAGTTACTGCTCATGGGTTTATTATAATTTTTTTCATAGTTATACCTATTATAATTGGGGGATTTGGTAATTGACTAGTTCCTCTTATATTAGGAGCTCCAGATATAGCTTTTCCTCGAATGAATAATATAAGATTTTGATTGCTTCCTCCCTCTTTAACATTACTTTTAGCTTCTTCTGCTGTAGAAAGAGGAGCTGGTACTGGATGAACCGTATACCCTCCTTTATCAAGTAACCTTTCTCATGCAGGCCCCTCCGTGGATTTAGCCATTTTTTCACTTCATCTTGCGGGTATTTCTTCTATTTTAGGGGCTATTAACTTTATTACAACAATTCTTAATATACGATGAGAAGGACTTCAAATAGAACGACTACCATTATTTGCTTGGTCTGTTTTTATTACTGCAATTTTGTTGCTACTTTCTTTACCTGTTTTAGCTGGAGCTATTACAATACTCCTTACTGACCGTAATTTTAATACAACTTTCTTTGATCCTAGAGGAGGAGGTGACCCTATTTTATATCAACACCTATTCTGATTTTTTGGTCATCCAGAAGTCTATATTTTGATTCTTCCTGCCTTCGGTATTATTTCACATATTGTATCACATCACTCTTTCAAAAAAGAGATTTTTGGAGCCCTAGGAATAATTTATGCTATACTTTCCATTGGTTTATTAGGTTTTATTGTATGAGCTCATCATATATTTACAGTAGGTATAGATGTTGATACACGAGCATACTTTACATCTGCGACGATAATTATTGCTATTCCAACTGGAATTAAGGTATTTAGATGGTTAGCTACTATTTATGGGTCTCCTATTAAATACAATACACCTATGCTCTGGGCATTAGGTTTTATTTTTCTATTTACTGTAGGGGGACTAACTGGTATTGTTTTATCTAATTCATCCTTAGATATTATAATACATGACACCTACTACGTTGTAGCTCATTTCCATTATGTCTTATCTATAGGGGCTGTATTTGCTTTATTTGGAGGATTTAACCATTGATACCCCCTTTTAACAGGATTAAGTCTTAATCAACAATGAACTAAAGCTCACTTCATAACAATATTTATTGGTGTAAATTTAACATTTTTTCCGCAACACTTTTTAGGTTTAGCTGGAATGCCTCGGCGTTATTCAGATTACCCTGACTGTTACACTAAATGGAATATAGTTTCTTCAATAGGATCTATAATTTCATTAACCAGAGTGTTATTTTTTATTTTTATTGTATGGGAAAGTCTTATTTCTCAACGAACAATTATTTGATCTAATCATCTTACTACTTCTCTAGAATGAGATAATCGACTGCCTGTTGACTTTCACAGTCTACCAGAGACGGGAGCTATTTATACTTAATACTTATGACCTACTGAGGACAACTAGGATTTCAAGACGCTTGTTCTCCTTTAATAGAACAAATTATTTTTTTTCATGATCATGCTATATTTGCTATTATCATAGTTCTTACTATAGTAATATATATATCTATAATCCTTATAACTAATAAATTCTCATGTTTTAATATCACTGAAAGACAGAAAATCGAAACTATTTGAACTGTAGCACCTGCTCTTATTCTTTTATTTTTGGCTCTTCCATCCCTTCGTCTGTTATATTTACTAGACGAAACCAACCATCCTCTGATTACAATTAAAACTATAGGGCATCAATGATACTGAAGATATGAATATTCAGACTTTCTAGATATTGAATTTGATTCCTATATAATCCCTACTAATGAATTAGAATTGGGTAATTTTCGTCTGTTGGAGACAGATCATCATTTAATTCTACCTATAAAAACTAATACACGAATTATTGTATCTTCTGCAGATGTAATTCACTCATGAACAGTACCTTCTTTAGGAGTTAAAGTAGATGCTATCCCTGGACGGTTAAATCAACTAATATTATACCCTAGTCGTCCTGGGCTTTTCTATGGTCAATGCTCAGAAATCTGCGGGGCAAACCATTCATTTATACCTATTACATTGGAAATTGTAAATATAAAATATTTTATTAACTGATTAAATTTAATAAATGAATAAGAAGTTAGTTAATTTATAACATAAAATTGTCAATTTTAAATTACTACAAATTTTAGTACTTCTTATATGCCTCAATTATCTCCTATTAATTGATTATTCTTATTCACGATATTTTGATCTGTAATATTTATTAATACGTCTGTTATATGATGAAATACTAATAACCTTTATACTATTAATAAGACCTTAAAAACTAATATAAATATTAGATACAAATGATAAAATGATGGTAGACATTTTTTCCTCTTTTGATGACCACAACTCAACTATTTTCTCAGCTCATCTTATAACCTGAATCATCTCTATATGATCTTTATTTTTTATTAATTCATCTTACTGAATTAATCCATCTAACCTTACTAGAGTGATATCACTCCCTAAGCAAACTATCAATATTCAAGCTACTCGTTCCTACAGTATAAACTTAGGAGGTTTTACACTATTAATTTCATCTTTATTTATTACCATTATTAATTTCAACATATTAGGGTTAATACCTTATGTATTTAGAACCACGAGACATCTAGCAATAACTTTCTCTCTTGCCTTACCCCTTTGATTTTCATTGATCCTGTCATCATATTTTAATAACCCATACTCCAGTTTAGCTTTTATATTACCTTTAGGAACGCCCACTTTCTTAATCCCTTTTTTACCTATTATCGAGACCCTAAGGATCCTAGTACGCCCAATTACCCTTTCTATCCGATTAGCTGCTAATATTAGAGCGGGTCATATCATTTTAACCCTTATTGGAGACTACTTAACCATTACAATATTAGCTAATAATTATATAGTTACAAGACTTGTTATACTAGTTCAGATTGGTTATTTTATCTTTGAGATCGGTATTGGTATTATTCAAGGTTACATTTTCTCCTTACTAATTACATTATATACAGATGATCATCAGTAGATAAAAAGATATATATATATATATGTAAAACTATACATATTATAGTACAAAAAGTATAATAACAATCAATATATAACAATTAAGTATTAATATTATTCAATGTTCTAGAGCAAGAAAAAAAACTTTATTAATGTTAAATACTCCTTGCCCTCCTATAATTTCAAACCAACCTATATCCACCACCTTAAGACTGTAATTGGAAGTAATCCTAAATCTTTTAACTCTAGGATAACAAATAAACCTTGACAAAAACCATATTCTACTATTGATATAGTTAAGTAAACCTAAATTTATGCTTCTGTAGCCCTTATCTCAAAAACCAAATGAAAAAATTATTCTTATAATAATAAGGATAGGTACAACAACTTTTATGCTCATAGGCATAAAATAATTAACTCTGAACAAGCAAAATGTTATCTGAAAAATAAACCCTCTAAATAAAGCCCCTATAACTAATATAAATATAGGAAAAATTATTTTGATATCATTATCTCTTGTATTTATAAACACATCACTTCTTTCATTACCTCAAATAATGTAAAAAGAAAAACGTATTGAATAAAGTACAGTTAAACATACCCCAAACAACCCAAGTAATAATATAAACAAATTTATGTTACCTCTAATTAACCCTTCAATAATAAGGTCTTTTGAGTAAAACCCCGCCAAGAATGGTAAACCACACAAAGCCATATTAGATACATTTAGGAATCTTCTTGTAACCGGTATAACTTTACAAACGTTATTAATCTGACGTATATCTTGTTTTCCTCTATAACAATGAATAATATTACCACCACATATAAATAATAAAGCTTTAAATATTGCATGTGTATACAAGTGAAACAGAGCAAGCATAGGTAAGCCAAGTCTTAAAGATATTATTATTACTCCTAACTGCCTTAAAGTAGACAATGCAATAATCTTTTTTATATCGTATTCATATAAAGCACAGACTCCCGATATAATTGTTGTTAAAATTGAGATATATAATATAAAATTTGTAAACCAGTAATATTCTCTGAGATAGTTATAAAAACGAATAAACAAATAAACACCTGCAGTCACTAAAGTAGAGGAATGAACTAAAGCTGACACCGGAGTAGGAGCTGCTATAGCAGCTGGTAATCATCTTCTAAAAGGGATTTGAGCTCTTTTTGTCATACCAGCTACTATAATAAATAAATTTACATAAACAAACCTATAATGACCTCATATACATAATATATTTCAATGCCCAAGCAAGATATTTATTGAGATAGCTGCTAAAATGAAACAATCCCCAATACGATTCATCAAAACAGTTAATATACCTGCAGATAGCGATTTACTATTCTGATAATAAATAACCAAGCAAAACGAAACCAATCCTAAGCCATCTCAACCTAAGAGTAAAGAAATTATATTTGGAATGAAAATCAAAAAGTTTATAGATAAAACAAATAAAATAACAATCAAAGTGAACCGACATAAATTTTTATCCCCTTCTATATATGAAATAGTAAACACCATAACACACCCAGAAATAAAACACACTAACCCGCTGAACCTACATCTTATTCAATCAACTACTAGATCAAACTCAGCTATTCCTCCTCTACAATTAAATAAATCTCAACTAAATAATACACAAATGTTGTTTATAACCATATAAATTATACTTATACATATAAATAAACATCAACTAAATAGTAAAATGCTAAAACACAGCTCTATACCAATTAAACTAAACATAGTAAAGTAAATATAATTTATCTGGAAACCCACAATTTCCTATTTTCATTAAACTAACTTTACTACATTAACATAATTTTACTTAAGTAATTCACATTTAAGATAAAAAACAGTATAGGATAAAAATGTAACAATATCAATAAGTGTTCTCTACAAGTATTACTCCTTCTTCTATTTAGAAAGTTTATTACTTCACCATGTTGACTTCTAATAAATATCATAAGATTATATAGACCTCCTATAAAAACTATAATCAAAATAATGATAATAAACCACCTCCTATATAAATAGATAGCACAGAACAATATAATCTCCCTAATTAAATTAACGTAAGGGGGAGCTCCTATATTGGCAATACAAAATAGAAATCATCATAAAGACATAATAGAATTTACATTAATTATGCCACCACATAAAAATAATCTTCGACTCTTCAACTTTTCATATATAAGATTTGCTAAGCAAAATAAACCAGAAGAGCAAAACCCATGAGAGATCATCATTAATATTGCTCCCTCTCACCCTCAACTAAATTTACTTAATCTTCCTGCTAATATTACTCCTATATGGCCCACAGATGAATAAGCAATTAAAGATTTAATATCTCTTTGTCCTACACAAATAATAGCCGTGATAATACCACCTCATAAGCAAATAATTATTAAGATCTCACTAATTTCTACCTCATTTAAAAAATAAATTATTATTATTCGCAAGACACCGTACCCTCCTAATTTTAATAATACACCCGCTAGAATTATAGAACCAGCAATAGGAGCTTCTACATGTGCTTTAGGTAATCAAAGATGAACGGAGAATATAGGTAATTTTACTAAGAAAGCTATTATAACCCCCATAAAAAGAAATAAACTAACGTTATATAAAGCCTCTCTATAATTAATATAATTTGCAAGTAGTATGTTAAATGTTAAATAACTTGTTCCTAGACTAATTAACCTTACCAAGAGAGGTAGAGAAGCTACAATAGTATATAACATTATATATAAACCGGCTTGTAGGCGTTCGGGTTGATACCCTCACCCTACAATTAATATAAAAGTTGGGATTAATGAAATCTCAAAGAGAATATAAAAATAAATTGTATGCACCAGTAGAAAATATATWACGACTACTAAACATAAGACTACTACTACCAAAGAAAATAGAAATATCTTATTATTAGAAAACTTTACTGATTTATATCTAGCTAGTAATATCAAACCAGTAATTCATAGGGTAAGAGTAATCAAGATACCACTTATATTGTCACAATAAAAGTGATTTATAACTACTAAGCCTCAGACATCTACTCTTAAGTACTTTAAAGATAAGAATCTAAGTATCATCACAACTCAAAAACGTATTTCTCAAACCAGTGAATGATTTAAAACTATCAAACCTAACAAACTAAAAATAGTCCTTATAATTTATATAATCTTAAAGATCTTACGTAGTCATTACCATGAACTCGAATAAGACTCACTAATAAAGATAAACCCAAACTGGCTTCACACACTCCAAATACTACAATTACTATTATGATACTATAATCATTACTTTGTAAACCTCAACTTAATAAAAAAGAAAAAATAATACCTAATATTAAAATCTCAAAACTCAATAAAATATTCAAAATATGCTTTCACTGAAAAAGCAATACAAAAACACCAACTACGTAGATGAAAACGCTTAACATTAATTCACTTCTCATAATCATATCTAGTTATAGTAGTTTAAATTAAAACCCTGGTCTTGTAAACCAAAATTAGATTATATCTCTATAACTTAAGGTTTTAAGTGAATTGAACACTTCTAAAAAGTTTTCAAAACTTTTATTTACCCAGTAAAAACCTAATAGCTTAAAATATACAACCATAATAAATCTAAAAATGGACGGACTAAGAAAATTCTAAACCATATAACACTTAATACCCGACCAATATCCTCATAAGGATATTCAACAGGACACCCACCAATTCAAGTTAAAAGAAAGAAACAACCTACTATTAATCAGAAATTAACTTGTATAAAAATATTATATATAGACCCACGACACCCTCCTACATGTAAGAGAGGCAAAAAAAATAAAATACAAATAGATATAACCAACCTGATAACACCACCTAATTTTCTAGGAATAGAACGTAAAATAGCATAAGCAAACAAGAAATATCATTCGGGTTTAATATGTAAAGGAGTAACTAAAGGATTTGCAGGGATAAAATTCTCAGAATCGCCTAAAGCATTAGGAAATAATATGCTGATCTCAATTAACAGTAATAATATAACAAAAAACCCACATAAGTCTTTATAAGTATGATATTGATGAAATGGAATCTTATCTAAATCTCTATTAATACCTAAAGGGTTATTGCTTCCTCTTTGATGTAGAAATAATAAATGTATACCTACTATAGCAGCAAGAATAAAAGGTAGAAGAAAATGAAAACAGAAAAAACGACTTAACGTAGCATTATCCACAGAAAAACCACCTCAGATTCAATAAACAATTATCTCCCCTACATAAGGGATTGCCGATACTAAATTAGTAATAACAGTTGCTCCCCAAAAGGATATTTGCCCTCAAGGCAATACGTAACCTACAAAAGCCGTTCCCATAACAAGAAACAATAACACAACTCCAATATTTCAAGTCTCAACCATTATATAAGAACCATAATAAATACCACGAGCAACATGAAAGTATAAACAGATAAAAAAGAAAGAAGCTCCATTAGCATGAATATAACGAAGCACTCAACCGTAATTCACATCACGTATAATATGCACAACAGAATCAAAAGCTATCTCAACACATGATGTATAATGTATTGCTAGAAATAAACCCCTAGCAATTTGAATAGCTAGACAAAGACCTAATAAAGAACCAAAATTCCATCAAACAGAAAGATTTACAGGAGCTGGTAAATCTACAAGAGCTCCATTTACGATTTTCAAAACTGGATGATTTTTTCGTAATGAACTTAGCATAATATTTAAATTTAAACACTCGAAGAGGTCCTTCACAATAATAACAAATTTTAACTACTCTAATAAGAACAAATAAAAGAATAATAGCTAATAATAGATAACATATAAAATTATCATATATTATAATTATAGTACCTCCTCTTATACTTATATTACAATAATCGAATAAATATAAAGATTTTATATCAACTCTAATAAAATCTTTAAATATGAAGAGATTTATTAGTATAAATCTCATTAAAATGAAAACAAAATATATAGAAACTTTTCTGGAAAGAAAAATTAGGTTGGGAATAAGTCTGATCACATATATAAACATCACTAATAAACCCCCAATATATACTAAAAATAATAAGTAACCATACCAAGAAAAAGTCAATAACCTTACTAATCCTCTTACACAAAACGTTAATAATATTAATATAAAACCAAGTCTTAGAGGCTGAATAACCATAAGACACACCCTACTTAAAGAAAACCCTGCAGAAATCATTAATAATAATCTCATCTCAGAGGATAAGTTTTATACTTACTCTTTAACTTCCAATGTTAATATTTTGTCTAAACTACCCTCTGTTAGTTTACAATGTATACATACACAACTAAAAATAATAAGATCCTTAAAACACTAGGTAGATAACTTTTCCAAATTAAATATATTAATAAATCGTAACGATATCGAGGATATCTTGCTCGTACTCAAATAAATAGCCAAGCAGTTAGACTTACTATTAAACATAAACCCATTCCATAAAGACCACAGAAAATAACTCCACCTAAAAAAAGACTAACAACCAATACGCTTATAAACAAAATATTACCATACTCTGCTATAAACAAAACTGCAAATCCTACGCCTCCATACTCAATATTAAATCCCGATACTAATTCAGATTCACCTTCAGCAAAATCAAAAGGAGCTCGATGTGTCTCCGCCACACATGACACAAATCATATTAATAGTATCAATACGTTGACGAAAAACCCTCAAATATATATTTGATATTTTACAACTATACTTAAGCTTATTCTTCCTGCTAGCACTAAACATCTTAAAAGGATCAGAGATATTCTTACTTCATAAGAAATACTTTGAGCTACTGCTCGCACTGACCCTAATAAAGCATATTTAGAGTTTGAGAATCATCCTGCTCCTATAACCCTATACACCCCTAATCTAGATACACACAAAAATAAAAGTATACTTAAACCTCCTATACTACACAAGAAATAGTTATTATAAAGAATTCACAAGACTAGAGCTAGAAATAATCTTATAAAAGGACAAATTAGAAAAGGAAACACATTAACCAAAGTAGGTTTTACTAACTCTTTTCTAAATAATTTTACAGCGTCCGCCAGAGGCTGAGGTAAACCTATCAAACCTACTTTATTTGGACCTTTACGAAGTTGAAAATACCCTAACCCTTTCCGCTCTAATAAAGTAAAAAAAGCAACAGCTAAAAGTGCGCAAATGAATGAAACTACTCTAGATAATAACTCAACCAGCATTATTAAGAAAAACGATTAATTACGTTTCCTATTAGAAGCTTAAATTCTATGCACTGATCTGCCACCTTAATATATTTACAAAGTAAGATTGAAGTAATCTTATAAAATAATCCTAAGTTATTCACATAAATTCTGCCAACTTTGCATTATAACATTTATGTTAGCTTTCTTTGGTCCTCTCGTACTAAAAGAAGCTACTATCTTCTTAAAAGATAGAAACCAACCTGGCTCACGCCGGTCTGAACTCAGATCATGTAAAGTTTTAAAAATCGAACAGATTTACCTTTTAAAGCTTCTGCACCTTAAGGTTACTTTAATCCAACATCGAGGTCGCAATCCTATTTTTCAATAAGAACTCTTAAAATAGATTACGCTGTTATCCCTATGGTAACTCTAGTATAAGCAACAAAATTGGTTATTTTACTTATCAGTAAGACACCTAAGGAGGTTATCAAATTAATAATTTACTCCTTAATCACCCCAATTAAAATTTATATAATTATTTATATATCGTAATAGATAATTAATAAAATTAAAGCTCATTAGGGTCTTCTCGTCCCTTTAAGAAATGTAAGCTTTTTCACTTTGCAAATTAAATTCTAAAAAGTAAGATAGAGACAGCTTAACCTTCGTCAAACCATTCATTCTAGCCTCAAATTATAAGGCAAATTATTATGCTACCTTAGTACAGTTAAAATACCGCAGCTGTTAAAACAATCATGTTCACCGAGCAGGCCCGACTCTTTATATATAATAAACAAAGAGACATGTTTTTGATAAACAGGCGAGATTAATATTTGCCGAATTCCTTTTTCTTAATTCGTTATTAGTTAATACATTTACTCTAAACATCTATAGAAATCTGTTTAGTTATATCACACATAAATACTCATACTAACATTATATTTATTTATATTTAATTATTAAACATTTATTAGTTATTCACCTGAACATAATAAAGATAATAAAAGGTTTAAACTACTTAAAAAGAAAAACATTATTAATTCTACTTAAACCATATCACTATAAATTTTGCTCTATAAAACATATGAAGCTTATCCCCCACACGACTTATTATATTAATTAACCTTGTAATATAATAATACTTAAATATTTTCACTAATAAACTAGCTATCACAAAAAACGTTAAACATATCACTACCACTTAATAATCAACATATAACTATACAACGTTAACATGTACCTACCAAGTAAATCCTTTTGCTTCGAGAAAATGTTATATATCAATACCAATCATCAATCCATTATACAAAAGGTACAAAACTTAATCTTTACTAATCATCATTTTAATAAACACATAATCCTTTACAGTACTTTTACAACATTAATTCTATACTTCTAATACTAAATAAAAAAATAATTTACTTTATATTAATATACAATAGTTACTTTTAAATTATAAACTGCATACTCCTATAACTAGGTATACTCTTTTAATCAGAGTGCATAGGCTTAGTATATTATATTATGAGAGAGTTTATATAACTCATAAGAAGATTTACAATCTACCGACTTAAATCGACCACCTCATACAAGATTTAAACATAACTATTTATTTAAGGCCTTGAAAGCCTTTAGTTTGAATTAACTTAAAATCTTATTTTATTTAAAATATTTAAACCACTTGTTTGGAAAACAAGTATACTTTATTATACTAATAAAATATATTCTTAACATTTTCAATTATGTTCTGAAAGATTGAAAATCTAACGTGCTTACATACACTATAAGAACT